TTCATTAATTGAGACTTTGAAAGGGATTTCTCATCTGGAATGAAAGAACAAAAAAGGATTTATAAAGGTTTAATTACTTAATCACTTCCCAATGGTATGTTTGGGGTTTGTTTAGATAATGAGGATCCAATTCTAGGTTACGTTTCAGGAAGGATTCGACATAGTTTTATACATATACTAGGTCATATAGAGTCAAAATTGCAGTAAGTTGTTACGATTCAACCAGAACCAGAGGGCGTATAATTTAGACACTACGAAACAAAGACAAAGATTCGAATGATTAGGTGAAGTAGTCTTTTCACTTGCAATATTCTTTTTTTGTAGGGCGAAATAGAAAATTTCAAGAAACGGATTTTCTTCCAATAAGTAGATTCGGAATTAAGGTAAGGAATGACAAATATGAAAATAAGGGCCTCCATTCGTAAAATTTGTGAAAAATGTCGACTGATCCGTAGGCGGAGACGAATTATGGTAATTTGTTCCAATCCGAGACATAAACAAAGACAAGGATAATCTTTATAAAAAAAGGACCCCTAAGAGCGTCTTGTAAACAAATTATTCGATCTGGAGATCCCAGCAAGGCTGCCGGAGACATCACTAAACCACCCAGGGATGTCTCTTGCAAAGAAGAATTCGTAGAGATTTTTCCAGAACCCCAGTCCAGCCTACCCGACTGATATAATCTAGAATCCACTCTCCGCCTTTACTTAACTTAGTAGTAGGCGAATAGTGACCCTATTTGTATGCGCATTCACACGACGGGCACGTTCCAACCAAGATCTCCCGCAACGAGAACCTAAGACATGGTTGATTGATAGTAAGTTGAAACAATAAATGGATCATAGGTTGGTTGAATATTGAGTTCCGCTTAGGCTACGTGTTCTGTTTACGCGCTACTAAGCCGGCACACAGGATCTTAGACGGGTTTCGTCCCCTTTCGGGAACACCTTCTTACTAGTACGGGCGGCGCCTGATGCAAATATACCGAAAAAAGAAGATATCGTTGGTCGATTCTTTATAGATGAGTTGTAGTCGATTCGCCCCTTATGTTATGGCTCGTCTCGCGCTTAGTCACTCGCGGGATTCGGATAGGGGGGCTGCTAGTCTTTTCTGAAAAAACTCGCAGTTCTACCCCTCTCCCTATCGGTCGAGCTGCTTCGCCCCTATATATATATTATTTTATAGATACTAACTCTTTGGTTGGATCGGACAGGGACTTCTATAAAGATCTTTCCACTCATTCATCATACTCAAAGTCGAAGTCACGGCCGGCATGACCTCACTACCTGTATAAAGCGTGCATCTCTGCTCAGGGATGGCTCGGAAAAATAACGAGAATCGGTGTCGTGGTGGTACTACGAGATGGCGATTTATCGTATAGAAGAATAGATCCGCGGACCTATTGATTGACCATAGATGCGACCGCTATCTAAGAGAATCTCAGTAGTTCTTCTATCGTTCAAGGGCAAGGGGAAAACATGTAGCGGCTTGCCTAGATCTCGTATTTCCCACGTAGTCCGTCGGTCAAACCAACGATTCTCTTCTCAAAGTAATAGAGAGATTCTTTTGCTTTTTATGGTATGTAGCTCGAGCGCATCATCGGGGCAGGGCGAAAACGAACATAGGATCATCATCATGGCCCTTTTCTTGTTTCTTTTGTTTGTGTCCGGCTTTAGTTAAAAAGAGGTGTGTGTGTTTTTTTTTAAGGCTTATCCGGGGGCTGCAGCTCTGGGGCATCCAATTCCTCTTCTTTCTTTTCCTGCTGATCTCACATCGAGAGCAGCTCCTTCTTGTTCAGGGTCAGAAGATGAGAGATCTTCCTCTGATTCCGAGAAATCGGTCAAGCGGGGGGCTACCCTCGACTCACCTCTCGAGATATAAAAACTCCTCCCCAGAGGAGAGCGGAAGCTCCAGGATGAGTATGTCCTGGATTCCCGAATTCATTCTCGTCCTGATCCACCATGGAATTTTCGAAATCTACAAAAACATTGACGGAGAGGGCTCGTAATGATCTTTGAGAAGATCACAAGGTGCTGATAGGAGGGGGGATCCGTAGGTTTTTGTGAAAGGGATGCCCCGGATCTGACATGTCGCTTGCTGAAAAGAAAAACCGAATTCCTCTATTTGATGTCGATTCATCCACACTTCCATTCTTTGTAGAGGAAGGCTAACTGCTTGCTGGCTGGGAGCTGTATGAGCGGTAACGTCCACGTACGGCTCTGTGAGAAGGGCGGTGGACAGAAATGGCCTTGTTGTACCTCACTCTCGTCTTCAATGGGGTCTGCTCTTTTTTTTTTGGGAGAGTATGCCAATATGATCTTAATGAGGTGCGGGGCTTTGCATCTGACATTCGTTGGGCTTCCCTCTTCGGGGGCCTGCGTCCCGGCGTTTTTGTGCAATAAACCCCTCCGGCCGAAGACTAGTGGTAGGTGGTCCCGCGGAGCTTTCGGAGAAGGGTAGCCTAGTGTGTAAGCACAGCAATGAACCGCGGCGAACCCTC